AAAAGCGCAGATTTTCAAGAACGGGAATCTTATGATATGTTAGGAATATTTTATGATAATCATCCACGCCTGAAACGTATTTTAATGCCCGAAAGTTGGGTAGGATGGCCTTTACGTAAGGATTATATTGTCCCCAATTTTTATGAAATACAAGATGCTTATTGAAGGATAAGAAACTAATCTTCACTTCGACAACTTAAACTTACAATTTCAGGTATCTAAGGAATATTTGTCGTTCTGCTCTAGATCAAATAGAGGGATTGATGTACTACTGGCACTGGTACTACGGGTGGATAAAAAAAACGACAAATTAAGAATTCATTGAGATTTAAAAAAGTTTTCTTTTAGATGAGCTAAGAACCGATAGAATGAACTAAAAAGTTCTGCATCATGAACTTTGTACCGCGTATACATCAATCACTTACTTATACTTAGATAGGCCTCAGAAAGTCATATAATGTATGAGGAAATGAAGAAAAAGATATGAGAGAGGATTCGATTTGTACTGGATCTTAGATAAATCTTATCTATTTTCATCTTCCCCGAAACTCTAACTTTTTTTTTTAGTTTTGGGCGCTTCAACTAACTAACTAATTTAACGTTTTGAAATATGTATGAAGTATTAATATTTATTTAACATGAGAAGAGACACAATATATGAACAAATAAAGAAAAAAATATAATATATAATCAATTTTATTTATAAAAAAACTATCTACCCATCTATCTATAAAATAGATGGGGTAGATCACATGATAACTCGATAAATAACTTACGTATATGTCATGATCTCGACATATATATATTGATCCATATTGGTTAGTTTATAAACATAGATACTCATCAAAAAATTCATCATGTGCCAGGAACCAGATTTGAACTGGTGACACGAGGATTTTCAGTCCTCTGCTCTACCAACTGAGCTATCCCGACCATTCCCCTTTCTGGTGCATCATCTCCTCATTTTACTGGATAACTGGGATTTATGTCAATTAAAAAAAGGATGAAAAGGATTATAAAGTCTTATCTAGATATAGATACCGGAATTTCTTAGGTTTTCAAAAAGAAGTACTTTGTCTATAAGTTTTAGTACGAGTAATGCTATGGATTGTGAATCACTCAAAGGAGTACTCCTTATTCAAAGATATTTATTTGTATGTATATCATCAAGATTTGTGTGTGATATGAGAAAACCTTTTACGTCCGGACCGATCCATTTCATTTGGAAAAGAGAACCATCTTCAAACCATTAAAAAAAAAAGATAACTAGTTAGGGAGTGAAATAAGCTTTTGGGGATAGAGGGACTTGAACCCTCACGATTTTAAAAGTCGACGGATTTTCTTCTTATTATAAATTTCATTGTTGTCAGTATTGACATGTAGAACGGGACTCTCTCTTCATTCTCGTCCGATTAATCAGTTCTTCAAAAAATCTATCAGACTATGGAGTGAATGGTTTTATGAATGAATATTTGATTCTTTTTTCAACTTAGACTCGATTCAGAATCACAAGAATTCTTTCATTTTTTTTCTCATATAAATCTTTTCATTTCATATTCATAAATATACAAAAATGAGAAAAAAATAGAGATTCGGGCTGTTATTAATCATTTGATATAGTTCAGTACGTATATGCTTCACCCTTTTTTTTGGATTGGAATTTTGATGTAAGAATTCTTATAACAACACAGCCAACCCCATTTGTTAGAACAGCTTCCTTTGAGTCTCTGCACCTATCCTTTTTCTTCCTTTCTGAACCTCTTTTTTTTTCATTTGAAATGAAAAAAAAAAGAAAAATGAAAAGAAAAAAAGAGTTGGCTCAGGATTGCCCATTTTTATTAATTCCAGGGTTTCTCTGAATTTGAAAATTTGCACTTAGTAGGTTTCCATACTAAGGCTCAAGCCAATTAAGTCCGTAGCGTCTACCGATTTCGCCATATCCCCTTTTATTTAAAATTAGGATCTCAGTGTGATGTCTTTTCCCTTTAATTTGTTCATTTATGCCAGAACCATCGAATTCCTTAGATTTGATATGGATTACTATACCGAAACCGAAGGTTGTTTCCTCCTATTTGTTTGATTTTTTGTCTATCTTTTTTCATCTCTATCAGAAGGCTATATTTGATCGGTCTAATCAGAAATGATTTTATCATTTCTCTAGCTGCAATTCAATATGGATGAATATGTACCATATATATCTCCCTCTCCTTTCATTTTCCCATGCAATTTGTAATACTCAAAGGGTCGATTCTTTGTTTTTCATCTTAGTCTCTGAATAAAAACATAAGAATATCTTATTCTGTTATTATAATGTTATTCTAATTAGTAGTTAGGTTTTCTTAGGACAGACTTCTATAACTAAAATAGAAAATTCCATTTATAATTTTTTATTTTCAAATTTGAATTTAAATATAAATTTAAATAGAATCGAATTGTTCTAGACGAAAAGACAAAAAAGATTAGATTTATATATTTTTAAATAAAAAAAAAAATAGCTAAGCCTAAACTAAAATAGAGTTTATTTATTGAATTTCTATACATGTAGAATTTATGTGAGCCCGCTTAGCTCAGAGGTTAGAGCATCGCATTTGTAATGCGATGGTCATCGGTTCGACTCCGATAGCTGGCTTTTTTTTATTTATTTGTTCAATTTATTTTACATGGTGGATAATTTTTTGAAATCAAAAAACAAAAAATAAAGGGGGGGTAAAGCTCGGCAGACCAAATCAGTAAAAAGACTCTTTTTTTTCCTTTTTTCATAGTTGGAAATTTCTACGACATAACAGAATAAGTTAGTAACTTTTTTAACTTTTTGAAAAAAGGAAAGGGCGCTTTTATTTTTTCTTTTTTTTTACTTACATTTTTGTCATTTTTTTATTTTAATACAAATTTATTTTAATACAAAAATATATATATAATACAAAACTGGGTTCGTATATGATATTTATACACTTCATTTCATTATTGAGTTTTATTTAATTTCGGTTTTTTTTAAATGAAATATATATATAAATTATAAAATTTAAATAAAAAAAAAATAAAAATTTAAAAATTAAGGAGTCTTTATGTCGCGTTACCGAGGGCCTCGTTTCAAAAAAATACGTCGTCTAGGGGCTTTACCTGGATTAACTAATAAAAGGCCTAGAGCCGGAAGTGATCTTAGAAACCAACCGCGTCCCGGGAAAAGATCTCAATATCGTATTCGTCTAGAAGAAAAACAAAAATTACGTTTTCATTATGGTATTACTGAACGACAATTACTTAAATATGTTCGTATCGCCAGAAAAGTCAAAGGGTCAACAGGTCAGGTTTTACTCCAATTACTTGAAATGCGTTTGGATAACATCCTTTTTCGCTTGGGTATGGCTCCGACTATTCCCGGAGCCCGTCAATTAGTTAACCATAGACATATTTTAGTTAATGGTCGTATAATAGATATACCAAGTTATCGTTGCAAACCCCAAGATACTATTATGGCGAGGGATGAACAAAAATCCAGAGCTCTAATTCAAAATTATCTGGATTCATCCCCCCGTGAGGAATTGCCCAAACATTTGACTCTTCACCCATTTCCGTATAAGGGATTAGTCAATCAAATAATAGATAGTAAGTGGGTTGGGTTGAAAATAAATGAATTGCTAGTGGTAGAATATTATTCCCGTCAAACTTAACCCTAAATAGAATCCATAAAATACAAAGAGTTCGGGCAATTTGACCCCTTTCTTTCACCAAACTAAATTCATTTACTTAAAGTTTTTAAAGTCAGGGGTTTAATCCGGATTTTTCTCACTCATATATCTTACCCTGTCCTGGATTTTGACGATTCATGTATCGTAGATCGGCAGAAAGATTTTAATTCTTTGTCCATTCTTTCTAGTATTTTACGTATTGCTATAAATAGAATATATCAAAATAAAAAAAGAAGGACCTAAGGTTCTAATAACGGTATTTCTTGTTGTTTGATTTTTTACGGTTAGGGAAGGTTGACGAATTAGGTGAAAAGTACGGAAAGAGAGGGATTCGAACCCTCGGTAAACAAAAGCCTACATAGCAGTTCCAATGCTACGCCTTGAACCACTCGGCCATCTCTCCTACACAATACAAGAACGATTATGACTCAGAAACAAAAAAAATAGCGAGACATTACTCGAATTTTAATATTCTATTTCTTTTTATTTTTTATTATATTTTTGTTTGGTTTGGATAGGTACCACTAAATAGACCGGATTAAATCAATGAATTGGAACGAATCAACTGATTGATTAGTTTATGTTTTTTAGACCATGTATGATTAATGGATACTTTTCGACTATAGTCTAGTTCTATTTCGATTTAGACTACAATTCCATAAAAATTAGAAAATTTCTTTCTAGTTTTAAAGTTATCACCAACAAATCCCTTATCTCATCGATCTATTACAAATTAATGAATCGTCCCATGGATATTTCTATTTAATTGTATAGTGTATACTTGCTATGGATACAACAAAAAAAAAATGGTTATTCTATTTCCATAATAGAATGATTATTTGATTGTTTTTCTTTTCTTCTTTGGATACCCTTACTTTTTAGATCATAATTCAATCAAAACCTTTTTTTTTTTTTGACCTAATCAAAAAATTCCTTGATTCTTCCGCTTCAATGAAATCGGAATAGTTGCTATACTACTCCATAGGATTTTGATGACTTCGAATGGTATTCAACTATTTATTATTTTATTATTGAGTTTTGAAAAAGATTTGAGTATTTGGAATAAAAAAAAATTAAAAAAGAAATCTATTTAGTATGATTTAGTATGAAGGTTCGTATGTTTATGTAAATTTCTTTTGTTTAGAAATGAATCTGTTTTTATGTTACTTCGTACTGTACAAATCCTTTGTTTGTGGAATCATTTTCCCACAAGGGAAAATTAGAGAATGGATTGATACCTATGCCGAAATCGCGGATAAATGGAAATTTTATTGATAAGACCTTTTCAATTGTGGCCGATATCTTATTACGAATAATTCCGACAACTTCAGGAGAAAAAGAGGCATTTACTTATTATAGAGATGGTGTGATTTGATTTTTTTATTTTAGTTAATTTTACTGCTCCTAGTTTTACGAAAAAGGCACACGATTCGGGATAGCAAATAAAAAATATTCTTATTCTATATTTATAGAAATAAACCTACGCTTGTTGAAGGTGAAGTTTAGAAATAGAACAATTCCTTCTGTCGTGTATCCCCGATTAATGCAGCCTCAGATACTATGCTTCATTTATCGATTTTAGTATTGAGCGAAAGGTTATGCCTATGTGTTCTATATTAAAGATTAAAGGTCAATCTACTTCCTAGTAATTATAGTACCAATAGGCGGCATAGGGGAAGAAGCACTACATCTAGTAATCGACAACACGAAAGCTTTGTTAAAAATTATCTACCTATTCCCCTTTCTTATCTGGACTGGGACTAAAAAAATGGTTGGGACAACAAACATCCATCTCGTTCGTACATTGGATACCCATATAACCATCGAAGACTGTTGAAGTGACTATTTCCTGGAAATTAGGAAGCGTTGAGGACAAAGGAATTGTTGGGGTTCTCCTTTATATTTTTATATTTAGTAACAAGACACTTGATATTAGTAAAAGCTCTTGCTCAAGAAGGTTGGCTAGCGATTTTTTGTAAAAACACTAGCTCCGCTCAGTTCATAATGAGAATATTTCAATTCCTTTTGATTCCATATATTTTTTATCTATTCTCATTATGTATATTTAAGGGAGGAGCCGTATGAGATGAAAATTTCACGTACGGTTCTGGAACGGAGATTCTTTGAATCGAATAACGACCGTAACGGATGTCGGCTCAATCCGAAGGAAATTATGCGGAAGCTTTACAGAATTATTATGAAGCTATGCGACTAGAAATCGATCCCTACGATCGAAGTTATATACTCTATAATATAGGCCTTATCCATACAAGTAATGGAGAACATACGAAAGCTTTAGAATATTATTTTAGGGCACTAGAACGAAACCCATTCTTACCACAAGCTTTTAATAATATGGCAGTGATCTGTCATTACGTGCGACTATCTCCACTATAGAAAGAAAAAAGAATACCAAATCCACTCGTAAATACTAAAAAAAAATGGGCTCGCTACATATGCATCGTCCAAAACAACGATTTTTATGAGCTGTAGCAAAAAAAGAACCTTCATACATATATATTACATAAAAATATGAAGAAATAAGATATGCCTATATACTTTTTTCTACGTCTATGGATAAAAAATCTAATTGATAGAAAGAAAGCACCGTAAAGATTAATTAATGAGGTTTTTGGCCAATACATTAATAAAAGAGCTGCTTACTTATGCCTATATATAAGAATAAGATAGAAAAAAGTTAGGAATTTACTTATGTAATAGAGTCAATCCACTAAGGTATTGAGCGGCGGTGTAGGATCAGATCCCAAAGATAGTAAGTCTTTTCTTTCTTACTTATGGAAGGAAAGACTTTTTCAAAGATTCTATATAAGTTTCGATATGAAAATAAATCTCGATATGAAACCGAGATAGTTACCTTGCAGAAAATACTAACGATAGGAGTAAATACCTATTCTATGCCTTATTTTTCTGCAGGTGGGAGAAAAGATAAAACTGATTATTAATCAATATAAAAGTTTGAAACTCATGCGATTAACTTCTTTTGGTTACCCCGAATAGTGGGATAGATCTATAAGAAATCTCATTCAGTTTGAAAGATAAAAAGGATACCAAAAGAATTGACTGAGGAGCCGTATGAGGTAGGAAACTCTCAAGTACGGTTCTAAGGAAAGGAATTGACTTACCTATTCCGACCGAGGAGAACAGGCCATTCGACAGGGGGATTCTGAAATTGCAGAGGCTTGGTTTGATCAAGCCGCTGAGTATTGGAAACAGGCTATAACGCTTACTCCTGGTAATTATATTGAAGCGCATAATTGGTTGAAGATCACGGGGCGTTTCGAATAAAAAAAGAATTTTTTTTTTTTCTCATTTTTGAGTTGTTAGAATTCATCTTGGGTCATTATTCAAAGAAAATTGAATAATTCTTCTGGGAAGAACCAATCAAAGAATTTCATTATATCCCTTCTCAGATCATTCTAGTTTGTCTGGCATTTCGTAGGAATAAAAAATATAGAGTACAGATACAGGAGAGAATCGATTTTTTTTTATTAAAGCAAATTCTATTAAAACAAATAAAATAAAAAAGATTTTAATATCTAAAATATATTAATATAATAATAAATAATTTGTTTGAATATAATAATAATTGAAAAAAAAAAAGAAAAATATAGAAATATTATATATTATTTTATTCAAATAATTATATATTCGAATATAAAAAAACCTTCGAATGACTAAATACCGGGATGTTTCTTAGTAGTGGTTAACGACTGTTCATGCGATTTGTAATGTTTAGAATCTATTTGTAATGTTTAGAATCTATAGTAATAAATATTTTAATAATTAGGAT